TTTGGGGCAATTCGATACGAGACAATGAAAAAATAAATAGAAATATATGTTTAATAGGTTTAATTATATATCCAAAATATCCAAACAGGGTATACAAAACACTAATAAGATTTAGATTCAATGTCAAAGAATACCGCGATTTCATCTATTATTCATTAAATATATATATATCAATTCAAATTCCATTTCCATATTTTGAATCCCTTTTTTTCGCGAGGAGCTGGATGAGACGAAACTCTCACGTCCGGTTCTGTAGTAGAGGTGGAATTCAGAAAGAACCATCAACTATAACCCCAAAAGAACCAGATTCCGTAAACAACATAGAGGACGAATGAAGGGAATGTCTTATCGAGGTAATCATATTAGTTTCGGTAAATATGCTCTTCAAGCGCTTGAACCCGCTTGGATCACATCTAGACAAATAGAAGCAGGGCGGCGGGCAATGACACGAAATGCACGTCGTGGTGGAAAAATATGGGTACGTATATTTCCCGACAAACCAGTTACAGTAAGACCCACAGAAACACGTATGGGTTCGGGTAAAGGCTCTCCTGAATATTGGGTAGCTGTTGTTAAACCGGGTCGAATACTTTATGAAATGGGTGGGGTCGCAGAAAATATAGCCAGAAAGGCAATTTCAATAGCAGCGTCCAAAATGCCTATCAAAACTCAATTTATTATGTTGGGATAAGAATGTAGAATCAAAGAAAATAAATCCTGGGAATGACAAATGTAAGTTTTTTTTGACAAAAAATATTTCTTTCTTTTTCTTAGCCCTTTGCATTGAAAGAACAAATAAAAAAATGATTCAACCCCAGACACATTTGAATGTAGCAGATAACAGTGGGGCTCGAGAATTGATGTGTATTCGAATCATAGGAGCTAGTAATCGCCGATATGCTTATATCGGTGACGTTATTGTTGCTGTGATTAAAGAAGCAGTACCAAATATGCCCCTAGAAAGATCGGAAGTGGTCAGAGCTGTAATTGTACGTACTTGCAAAGAACTTAAACGTGACAACGGTATGCTAATACGATATGATGACAATGCCGCAGTTGTCATTGATCAAGAAGGAAATCCTAAAGGAACTCGCGTTTTTGGTGCGATCGCCCGGGAATTGAGGCATTTAAATTTTACTAAAATAGTTTCATTGGCGCCCGAAGTATTATAATAGTCTTAAAATAGAAGATGAGACTATGATATAGTTATAGTTATAGTAGAGTATTGGAAAGAAATAGATTTCAATAAATTTAGTAGATTGTGTTTCACGCATATACCTTTAATTTAATAATATAATTTTTTTTTTCATAAACAAAAAAATAAGTAAAAAAACATGTTGATTATATCAAAATTTGGGGGCAACAAGAATTTTAGTCCATCATGAGTAGGGACACTATTGCTGACATACTAACCTCTATACGCAATGCGGGTATGGATAGAAAAAGAGTAGTTCGAATAGCATCTACTAATATTACCGAAAACATTGTTAAAATCCTTTTACGAGAAGGTTTTATCGAAAATGTGAGGAAACATCGAGAAAGCGATAAATATTTTTTGGTTTCAACCCTGCGACATACAAGAAATAGAAAAAGGCCCTATAGAAACCTTTTAAATTTAAAACGGATAAGCCGGCCCGGTCTACGAATCTATTCTAACTATCAAAGAATTCCTAGAATTTTAGGCGGAATGGGGGTTGTAATTCTTTCTACTTCTAAAGGTATAATGACAGATCGGGAGGCTCGACTAAAAGGAATAGGCGGAGAAATTTTGTGTTATATATGGTAATCCTTCTTACATCCGCATTGGATCCGAAACTTTCTATTTGTTGTGAAAAAAAAACTAAAATAAATGCGGAATGTATAATCTTATTCCTCCTACATTAGTTAATAAAGTTAATAATTTAAGGGGGTTTTACCTGGAATGAAAGAAAAAATGGATTCATGAGGGTTTAATTACCGAAGCGCTTCCCAACGGTATGTTCCGGGTTCGTTTAGATAATGAGGATCTTAGTCTAGGTTATATTTCAGGAAAGATCCGGCGTAGTTTTATACGGAAACTGCCGGGAGATAGAGTCAAAATTAAAGTAAGTCATTATGATTCAACCGGAGGGCGTATCAGTTATCGATTCCCTAACAAGGATTCGGTGATTTTTCAACTTTAACATGAGTTTCCGCGGGAATACGATTCGAAATTCAAAATTAAGTTTAAGGAATTAAAAATATGAAAATAAGAGCTTCTGTTCGTAAAATTTGTGAAAAATGTCGACTAATTCGTAGGCGGGGACGGATTATAGTAATTTGTTCCAACCCGAGACATAAACAAAGACAAGGATAGTGTAAAAAAAAAAACTAAAGACTCGATGTACAAATAAAAAAGATCTGTTTTGACAAGTTTGACAAGAAATGGATATATCCATAGATCTATATATCGATATGACTCATATTTATGAGATGATAAAATATGGCAAAAACTATACCAAAAATGGGTTCGCGTAGGAAT